CATAAAATGGGTACCTCGATTTACTATTTGTACCTGTTATTAGTTTTTTAAAATATCATTTTTTATATTTATACTAATTATAATTAAGAATTGTAATTATTATGAATTCGTAGTTATTATTAATTAATTCAATTTGAAAATTCTTAGTAGAGATATAAGTATCTATATATCTAAGTGAGTATATAGAATAAGTCCAAGGAATGTAGAACTAAATAAATGGACTTATTCATTTAAGCTAACTACTTGTTTGCTACAAATAACAAAATGTAACTTAGTGCGCTCTACTTGATTGAATTGGACTTCAAAGGAAAGAAGGCGTGGAGCTTAAATAACTCACTTAGAACACTTTTAAAAAGATTACGTGGTACGATTAGGTCGAATAAGCCCTTCTGGAATAAATATTCAGCCGCTTGTGAACCTTCGGGTACTGTTTTATTCAATGTTTGTTCAATTACTCTTTTACCCGCAAATGCAATGTAGGAATTGGGTTCGGCAATAATGATATCTCCCAACATACCAAAACTGGCTGTTACCCCACCAGTAGTAGGAGATGTAAGGATTGATACATAAAATAACTTTTTATTTGATTGATAATCATATAAGGCAGACGATATTTTAGCCATTTGCATCAAGCTCAAACTTCCTTCTTGCATGCGCGCCCCTCCCGAAGCACACACTATAATAAGAGGTAGAAATTGATTGGTAGCGTACTCAATCAAACGGGTGATTTTCTCCCCGACTACGGATCCCATACTACCCCCCATAAACTGAAAATCCATAACCCCAATTGCTACGGGAATACCGTTTAGTTGACCTACGCCTGTTTGAACAGCCTCAGTTAATCCTGTCTTTCTTTGATAAGAATCAATCCGATCTTTATAAGGCTCCTCCTCCGAATGAAATCCAATGGGATCCAGAGAGACCATGTCTTCATCCATAGGATCCCAAGTACCGGGATCGATCAAAAGTTCGATTCTTTCTGAACTACTCATTTTCAAATGATATCCACATTGTTCACAAATATTCATTTTTGATTTCAAAAATTTCTTATAATTTAATCCATAACAATTTTCGCATTGAACCCACAAATGCCTATATTTTTGAGTTGGATCGAGATCATTAGACCTTTCTCTTAGAGTTAAATCGCTACTCTTCGCGCGAGGTCGTATACTGGAGCTCCCGCTTTCACTATTAGTTCTACCTTTATCAAAAACGCACTTAGAAATGTAACTGTCACTACTATCACTTCCAATGGACGTATCAATACAGATTTGAGACTGAAGATAACTGTCGATGCAGCTAGTAATGTTATTATTCCAACTAGATTGAGTATCATACATGTAACGATTGTATAAGGAATCTTCACTCGTAGATCCATTATTCATATAACTAGAATTGCAATAAATAGAAAAAGAACTTTCTAGTTCACTCAGAAAAGAATCATCGTTGGCAATCTCAAAAATCTGATTTTCAATATCAAAATAGATAGAATAACTGTCTCCATTACTATCCCTAACTAAAAAAGTATCATCCGAGATGAAATTCCGAATGTCTTTGACGCCAAATAAATGATTGACATTACTGTAACTAGAATTGTTACGACCCCTCCAACTATGAATGTTTTTAGCCCTACCTTTTCGATTCGGATCTTCACTTTCACTAGTATTTTCAATAGGACCAAGATTGTCCGTTGATTTCTTTATCCCATACCTGCGTTCTAACTCCTTCTTAAACACCATCGAATTAAACCACCATCTTTCCATAGAGTTTTCTTGCCCCCTATTTGCATAAAAATACAATAGATGAATAGTCATTCGATCCACAATTCTTTATTTTTATTTGAATATCTTTTTTCCTATCAGACTAAACATAGAAATTCAATCACTACTAATAAGATAAGAAGTGTGAAAAAGAATTCTCTTTTGTGCAAATCCGGGGGTAAGACTTCACTATAATATGAATATGATGGAATCCCCTTTCATTCTAACTATAATGATAAAAAGTGGTTTTTTCTATATCTTCGCATCGAACAAAAAAAAGAAATATTTGTTCTCTCCTAGAAAGAATTTTTTTGTAAAATCTCGTCTAATAACTAACTATTACCAAGTAATAAATTAAGGTTCTATTCCAACACGGAACGAAAAAGAAAAGACAATATACAGGATGGGTCGAAAGGTTTGTGATACTTCCTTGATTCAGGGAAACTACAGGATATATAAAGAATATACCAATCCTAAGGATCCATAGGTTTAATTGTGGATCCAAGACAACAATAGAAACATTTGAGTCTTAGATTTTCTATTTCAAATCTTGTCTATCTAGAGATATATGTATTTATCCAAAATACATGCAATAGAATCTTTGTATTCGGCCCAATCTTAAAAGGATTGAGCCGAGTTTAATTGCAATTCAATTAAGAGAACAGAGAGTAATTACGTGTTATCTTACTTATCCAAAGTATCCACTGGTTTAAACTCAAATTTGATCTCTTTCCATACCT